CAACTCAAAAATACAGGCATTTGTGGGTTCAATGCGAAAATTGTTATGGATTAAATTATAAGAAATTTTTGAAATCAAAAATGAATATTTGTGAACAGTGTGGATACCATTTGAAAATGGGTAGTTCAGAAAGAATCGAAATTTCGATCGACCCCGGTACTTGGGACCCTATGGATGAAGACATGGTCTCTCTGGATCCCATTGGATTTCATTCGGAGGAGGAGCCTTATAAAGATCGTATTGATTCTTATCAAAGAAAGACAGGATTAACTGAGGCTGTTCAAACAGGCGTAGGTCAACTAAATGGTATTCCCGTAGCAATTGGGGTTATGGATTTTCAGTTTATGGGGGGTAGTATGGGATCCGTAGTCGGGGAGAAAATCACCCGTTTGATTGAGTACGCTACTAATCAATTTCTACCTCTTATTATAGTGTGCGCTTCGGGGGGAGCGCGCATGCAAGAAGGGAGTTTGAGCCTGATGCAAATGGCTAAAATATCGTCTGCTTTATATGATTATCAATCAAATAAAAAGTTATTGTATGTATCAATCCTTACATCTCCTACTACTGGTGGGGTAACAGCTAGTTTTGGTATGTTGGGAGATATTATTATTGCCGAACCAAATTCCTACATTGCATTTGCGGGTAAAAGAGTAATTGAACAAACATTGAATAAAACAGTACCCGAAGGTTCACAAGCGGCTGAATATTTATTCCAGAAGGGCTTATTCGACCTAATCGTACCGCGTAATCTTTTAAAAAGCGTTCTGAGTGAGTTATTTAAGCTCCACGCCTTCTTTCCTTTGAATTCCAATTCAATCAAGTAGAGCGCACTAAGTTCAATTATTTTATTTGTAGCAAACAAAAAAAGTAGTTAGCTTATCCGAATCTTAGCTTATCGGAATCAAAGTAACTAAAAAGGGAGTTTTCTTTGGCGACCTAAGATCTAATTGTAGAAAGAATCAAAATCAAAAGTTGCGTATAACTCTTTTTTTTTTTACCTAGATTCCCGATTACTAATTAAGAAGTCTCTATCAACAAGATAAAAACGTGAGTTCTTCCTTTCGTGAAATTAGGAAAATAAAACGAATTTCATCTTACGTATATAATCAAATTCAAATTATAGAAAAAATAGATATATAGTTTTATATCTTTCTCCATCTCCCGAAAATCCCGTTTTCACTAAAAATCCCGGTTGTGTCGCATTCTAATGAATCTTTCAATAATTTGTAAGAAACTCTTTATTAAATATTAAAATGAAATTCAAAGACAAGAACAAAACACAAAGAAACGAAGAAAAATAAAATGGATTATCATATGTATCTTTCATATAGATAGATGAATAAGTCCATTTATTTAGTTCTACATTCCTTGGACTTATTCTATATACTCACTTAGATACTTAATATCTCTAATCTACGAATTCCTAATAATTACAATTATTAATTATAATTAGTATAAATATAAAATATGATATTAAAAAAAAATAAGAACAGGTACAAATAATAAATCGAGGTACCCCATTTTATGACAACTTTCCATTTTCCCTCTATTTTTGTGCCTTTAGTAGGCCTAGTATTTCCGGCAATTGCAATGGGTTCTTTATTTCTTTATGTTCAAAAAAACAAGATTGTTTAGATTCGAGGGGACCCAGTCTCATTCTTTTTTTTTTTTTTTAACTTAGACTTGTAGCATAACACAGATATTTATTTCGGAAAAGAAAATATAGTAGAACATGTGATTTCCGCCGAACATAAAGGAAAAAGCTCTTATGTCTGCAGAAAATGATCTATAGATAACTGAATTCTAGCCAGTTTCAAATAGATCAGGATCGCTGGATGCCTAAAATGTAAAGTTGGTGGATCTATATATATATCAATATGTATATTGGGATCATATGAGGGGTATGTTATTATTTTAGATCTAAACAATTTGATGAATTACTCCTAAAAGTTCCCATTAAACTAGTGCTAGTTCACATCAAACTAGTGCTAGTTGATGAAAGTTCATTCGGAAACAAAAAAAGTAAAGTCAAAATCATTTGGGGTATTCTCTCAATTTCAATAAAATGCAATCGGATCAAGTATGAGTTGGCGATCAGAAGATACATGGATAGAACTTATAACGGGGTCTCGAAAACTAAGTAATTTTTGTTGGGCCCTTATCGTTTTTTTAGGTTCATTAGGATTCTTGTTGGTTGGAACTTCCAGTTTTCTTGGTAGAAATTTGATATCTTTTGTTCCGTCTCAGCAAATCCTTTTTTTTCCACAGGGAATCGTGATGTCTTTCTACGGAATCGCGGGTCTCTTTATTAGTTCCTATTTGTGGTGCACAATTTCCTGGAATGTAGGTAGTGGTTATGATCGATTCGATAGAAAGGAAGGAATAGTGTGTATTTTTCGTTGGGGATTTCCTGGAAAAAATCGTCGCATATTCCTCCGATTCCTTATAAAAGATATTCAATCCGTTCGAATAGAAGTTAAAGAGGGTATTTATGCCCGTCGTGTCCTTTATATGGATATCAGAGGCCGGGGGGCTATTCCGTTGACCCGTACTGATGAGAATTTAACTCCACGAGAAATTGAACAAAAAGCCGCGGAATTGGCCTATTTCTTGCGCGTACCAATTGAAGTATTTTGATTTTGAGAAAAGGAACTGGGCGGAAGAACGAATGTTTTCTCGGCAGGAGGGAAAAAACGCAAGAATCCTTTTAGTTTTTCTATAACTAAATGATACTTTAGATGCAGATAAACCATATCTTGTAAATTATTTTCTTTGTCAATCGACCTTTTTACTTGTTTTGCCGCTTATTTTTTTGACCATCACAATATCTTTTTCTCAATTATTCTATTCTTGACTATGGGGAATCGTTGGAATTTTTTTTTTCGAAATACTGGATATTTTGATAGAATAAGGGGTTCTTTCGTCTCAAAATCTCAATAATATTCATTTCTTCAAAGTACTTCTTTCGGCCATTCATCGAAAGGAGACATTTGTTTGGAATTTGATGAATTGAGGTATCTAGCAACACTATTTTGTATTATTTCTTCAGTCGAACTTGAAGTGGAGTCTTAGTCTATTTCTGTATTCTTTCTAGATTCAAAACAAAATCACAAATAAAATAGATTCATAGGTTTGATGCCCTGTCTAGAACTCATGTTTGAAAGAAATATTCGATTACATAAAGTCCGACAAATGGAGTGGGTTAATTAAAAATTAACAGGCGAAAAATGGCAAAAAAGAAAGCATTCACTCCTCTTTTGTATCTTGCATCTATAGTATTTTTGCCCTGGTGGATTTCTCTCTCATTTACTAAAAATATGGAATCTTGGGTTATTAATTGGGCGAATATCGGCCAATCCGAAATTTTTTTGAATGATATTCAAGAAAAAAGTATTCTAGAAAAGTTCATAGAATTAGAAGAAATCCTCTTCTTGGAAGAAATGATCAAGGAATACTCGGAGACATATCTACAAAAGCTTCTTATAGGAATCCACAAAGAAACGATCCAATTAATCAAGATACACAACGAGGATCGTATCCATACAATTTTACACTTCTCGACAAATATAATCTGTTTTGTTATTTTAAGTGGTTTTTCTATTTTAGGTAATGAAGAACTTGTTATTCTTAATTCTTGGACTCAGGAATTCCTATATAACTTAAGTGATACAGTAAAAGCTTTTTCAATTCTTTTATTAACCGATTTATGTATCGGATTTCATTCACCCCACGGCTGGGAACTAATGATTGGTTCTGTATACAAAGATTTTGGATTTGGTCATAATGATCAAATTATATCTAGTCTTGTTTCCACTTTTCCGGTTATTCTCGATACTATTTTTAAATATTGGATTTTTCGTTATTTAAATCGTGTATCTCCGTCACTTGTAGTTATTTATCATTCAATGAATGATTGATAAATGATCCACCAATATTAATCCAATTAGAACGTTTCTTACTTTGTAGTTCTACATAAGTATTAAAAACATTCTATCCGGGGGGTTTTCATACTATTTTTATAGTATAGTATTCCAGTAAAATGATTCCAATAAATAGCAGAATCGTGGATAGGAAACTATACTAGCGACCTACCCAATTTATTGTAGAAATTTTCAGACCAATGATTAGACTATGCAAACTAGAAATACTTTTTCTTGGATAAAGGAACATATTACTCGATCTATTTCCGTATCGCTCATCATATATATCATAACTCAGACATCCGTTTCAAGTGCATATCCCATTTTTGCGCAGCAGGGTTATGAAAATCCACGAGAAGCGACCGGGCGTATTGTATGTGCCAATTGTCATTTAGCTAATAAGCCCGTGGATATTGAGGTTCCACAAGCAGTACTTCCCGATACTATATTTGAAGCAGTTGTTCGAATTCCTTATGATAAGCAAGTGAAACAAGTCCTTGCTAATGGTAAGAAAGGGGGTTTGAATGTGGGGGCTGTTCTTATTTTACCGGAGGGGTTTGAATTAGCTCCTTCCGATCGTATTTCTCCCGAGATGAAAGAAAAGATAGGAAATTTGTCTTTTCTGAGCTACCGCCCTAATAAAAAAAATATTCTTGTAATAGGGCCTGTTCCCGGCCAGAAATATAGTGAAATCACCTTTCCTATTCTTTCCCCCGACCCCACTACTAAGAAAGATGTTCACTTCTTAAAATATCCTATATATGTAGGAGGAAATAGGGGAAGGGGTCAGATTTATCCCGACGGAAGCAAGAGTAACAATACAGTTTATAATGCTACAGGAGCGGGCATAGTAAGCAAAATCATACGAAAAGAAAAAGGGGGATATGAAATAACCATAACAGATCCATCGGATGGACGTCAAGTGGTTGATATTGTCCCTCCAGGACCAGAAGTTCTTGTTTCAGAGGGTGAATCCATCAAATTTGATCAACCATTAACGAGTAATCCTAATGTGGGTGGATTTGGTCAGGGAGATGCCGAAATAGTACTTCAAGATCCATTACGTGTCCAAGGTCT